TTTGTTAATTTACCGGCTTAGTGTGAGATAGAAACATGCCTGTCTCGTCGTAATAATGAGTGAATCAATGAATGAAAGTGGAAAAAATGAAGGTTAACTCCCTTTTTTATGTTTATGTTAAACCAATCACTGATCTTATACTTTGTATTATTAATATAATCTAGTTTCTTTTTATAATATCTATTTATTTCTAATAAATATTTATATAATAGATTGAATTTATCTAATTTATTTCTATATCGAATAGAGTGGCGATTAAAATGAATGATTTACTGAGTATAAATCGTGAATCAAAAATGGAAAATCATAAAAGATGGAAAAAGCTTTCGGCTCTAGTCATTCCATTATATTGACAATTTCAAAAAACTGCTCATACTATGAGCATAGTATGGTCGCGGTCAGGCAAGTATGCCCCCATCGTCTAGCGGTTCAGGACACCTCTCTTTCAAGGAGGCAGCGGGGATTCGACTTCCCCTGGGGGTAGGGTACTACGAAAGGAAGTTGATCATGGATTATCAATAAACCTAGAATTGATTCTTCCTGGGTCGATGCCCGAGCGGTTAATGGGGACGGACTGTAAATTCGTTGGCAATATGTCTACGCTGGTTCAAATCCAGCTCGGCCCAATAATTCGCTGATCCGCCATAACCTAAAATGCCCATTTTTTTGTATTTTGTTTTCCCGAAAAGCCAAACAAAAAAATTAGGGAAGAATAAAAAAAGTCCAATTTTGTGATATATCCATCCCTACCGCTATTTGTTTTTTATTTTGTTCTATTTATTTAGTTGTTCCCATAAATTATGACCTTGATAACGCTCTAGATTCATATCAGGATCATTAAATAGAAAGTTTAATGAAAAGAAAAAGAGTAAAGTAAACAAAAAAGAAGACTCTTTTTTGTTTTCATTTTCAAATTGATTATTGATCGATTTATTTGGCAATAACGAAAGGATTCCTAGTAACTAGGAATCCGCGTCGCTCTCACTCAAAGTGCATACCCGTATGGATATCAATATATCACTCGCGCCTTTGTTTGTTACAACCCGGCTTCGAATCTAAAATCTAAATAGAAAATGGCTTGAATGAAATCATAAGACTATCTATGTTGTACACTTTTCTTTATTTCCCTGGGATTGTAGTTCAATTGGTCAGAGCACCGCCCTGTCAAGGCGGAAGCTGCGGGTTCGAGCCCCGTCAGTCCCGACGGATAAAATTTTTAAAATACATCAATTGATCCCTCCGTTTTCTGTCAAAGGGGATACAAATGACAGAATTTCATTCCCAACGATATCTTTATCTTTTTTTTATTTATTTTTTCCTTTCTCTTTTTTGTTGGGGTTTATTTGGAAACTATTTGTAAACGGTGAAAGTGGAAAAGCAGTCAGATGATACATCATCAGATGATTGTACAAGGAAGGCGGTAGATTATCGAAAAGAAAGGGTGGAAAAGAATATATATAAATAAAGGAAAGGAATTCTTTTGATTGGACCAGGCATCACTTTTTGTATTCGGTGTGGATAAAAGATCTTCCTATGTTATACTATTCAATTCTCGACGGTGAATCGATTTGATAGCCTAGATATTGTTATTCATGATATTGATCCGATTCGATGTCATTGAAATGTAAGTCATTGCATTGAATTTACAAGCGACAAATTTATCATCTCTATGGGATTAAATCCCGAGTTATTGCGAAGTAAAAAAAACAATGAAATTATGGAAGTAAATATTCTCGCATTTATTGCTACAGCGCTGTTCATTCTAGTTCCTACCGCTTTTTTACTTATAATATACGTAAAAACTGTCAGTCAAAGTGATTAATTTGAATGAAACTTGACTTTTTATCAAGGAGTTAAGAAAAAAAGGATTCAAATCTCACGTCTTAAATAAAATGAATGGACTAGAATCAGCAGTATCCTATAAAACTCGATAGTATGGTAGAAAAAAAAATAGGAATCTTTCTACCATACTATCTATATCTATTATTGTAATGTAGAAAGATACAAGCTTAATATAGATGAATCCACAATATGGATCTTCATACATGTCGATATCAATTAAATATATGTACTGTACATAGTATCTCAATTTTATTTCTTCGCTTGATCTATTTTATTTGTGTTGATTTCAATTAATCTGAAATAATTGAAAGGCAAGTCTTACGATTTTATAATTCTTTCATTTCATGGATTTGATTTTTTTGGTGGATACCGAGATTCCTATTAAAATAATCAGAAATGAAGGAAAAATGGAATGGAATAGGCATATATTAATTAAATTAATAAAAAAAAAAGAAAACCAAGTAATCTTTTTTTTTGAACATTCCAAAGAAGTAATTCGTTGAGCAACTGACAGATGATCCAAAGAGTTCTATGGTAACTTTTCTTCGTATTTCGTTTCGAAAAAAGGGTATACCCTGCCGATTTTGAATTTAACTTCTTTGATCCATGATATGAAATGAGTCAATAAAGCATTTCATAAATGAAATTCAACTAAAACTGGGGGTAAGTGTCTAATATGTGACTACACTAAGGCAAGATCTTATTAAATTAAATAAAAAAAAGACTTTTTTTTTCTCTTTGAACAGTAAAGAGGGAGGGAAATAAAAACAAGCAAATACAGAAAACAAAGGGGGTTCCTTGTCCCTCATTGTCCGTTTATAACTCTGGTAAGAGCTGGTTCATCAAAATAGACAATTTAGGAAGAATTCTTTTTTTTTTAATTGCCTATCATCCGGATCCCTTTTACTTTCGAAATACGAACATGGGGATTATTGAAATGTTTGTTTGATTTTGATTGAAAAGGTGTTATTCATAGAATACATTACTCCACTAGAATCCAAGAATTTCGAAATGAAGACTAATAAAATAGTTAAAATAAAAAAAGGCTTTGCAAAACGATCTAGAAAACAATTGATACGGTTTGATTCCTCAACCCCAATTAGGAGTACCCCTAGAGCCCACTTCTTCCCCATACTACGAGTGAAAGGGAAAATGTAAAGACTACCATTAAAGCAGCCCAAGCAAGACTTACTATATCCATGTGTATTATGTCCCCTATCTCTATGAATATGAAACAAATATGAAGGAATTCAATTTTTCCATTATTGTTCACTAATAATAGTGGAATTACTGGCGCAGAGTCAAAAAGAAAAGGGAATTGTGACACGCCACCGTTGATGAATCACTTCGATAAATCCGCTTATAACAAGCTCTTATATGATTTCGAGTAAAATCGAGAACCATTAAGCACAAGCAAAATGCGCAGTAACACTTTTGGAAATATCAAAAGAATGTTACTCACATGTATCAATAATAAGACTTATTCTTTCTTTTGGTGTTCCTCATTAAGTAAAAGCCAATTATCTATCCAATCTAATATTAATTGGATGCCTGAACATTCAGAGACTTTCATCCGTCTGTATACAAAGTATCTTCCAACCCTTCTACAACCATTCATTAGTTAATTAGACACTCCCGTTATCCAATCTAATTCAAGACTCCTCTAGTAGCCACTCCATTAGTAAGGGGGGCTCCCATATCAAGATTTACTGATTCCCTTCCACTACTTTAGTTTTTCCTTGAATCCTAGACGTTAGGAGACGTTAGGATTTCGAGTTTTTTGTTGATCAGGCGACACCCGGATTTGAACTGGGGAATAAGGGATTTGCAGTCCCCCGCCTTACCGCTCGGCCATGTCGCCAAAAGGCTACAAACAAAAAAAGGAGAGTATCCCCCTTTTCTTTTTCATTTTTAGATCGGATCCATACCTTCAATTGGTTATAGTATCTCAAGACACACAATATCTAAAAACTTTCCCTTTCTTTTCTATTGAAAAAGAAAATGTGGATTCTCAGTTACAAAAGTCAAAATTCAGGACAAATAAATTGGAACCATTAACTATTGACTGCAAATTTATGGACGATTCTTCTTCACTTGTCTTTTTCTAATGGTATAAGAAAATCAAACTGGATACATAACTAATTAGTATTGATTTTTTTTTTCAATAAAAAAAAACTTTCTGAATTTCAAGTATATTATAATAATATAACAGCAATTATGAGTCTATGTAAACCCCAGAGCATAAGTTGTTACACAGTTATAGTTATCTAATGAGGTATTTTATCTATCTAGATATGTTGTCCATAGGGAATCAGCACGAAATTATCGTGTTTCAATTTTTCATTGAATAGATTAAAATAAAAGAAAAAATAGAATTTTTGATAGAGCACGCCATGTCTTGTCTCCATTAGAGCGTTATAATGGAATAAAAGAAAGACATATATAAATAGAAATGCTATATCTGCACATGTTTAATAAATATAAGCCCCCTTTTCGTACGCACTTCAATCATATTCTAAATATTCTACTAAAAAATAAAAAACTAAAAAGTGGGTAAAAACATCTATCTTCTCTGCGAATCGTTTTTTGAACAATGGAGTCCATGAAAAAATGAAGCGCTAGAAAAATCAACTCTCTCCCTATATATAGATTTTAGAATTATTTTGTCTTTATCTCAATGAACAGATCAAATCAGGAATTCCTTTCATTTTTCTGGTATTCAATCGGATTGGAATATGTAATATCATAATAATGGTAGAAATTGAATTATTTTTTTTTATATTCTATACAAAAACAAAACTCCATGCGGCTAAATGGCATTTATCAATTCTTTTCTGTATCTGTTTGTTCTAAATATAAATAAAAATTTGAGTATAATTTTTCTTCTTCCGTTCATACGCATTTCATATTTCATACATTCCACATATATTATATGGTATATGGAGTTAGATAAAATTTCATGTGATTCAGTAAACAGAATAGAAATTCAATTCCATCATTATTAGATCGATTCGTAGGATTCGATGAAGAATGAGAAAAGAATGGGATTCTTTTGAGAAATGGGAAATTCAAAATGCTCGGGGATGAAAATGGGGAAATGTCTACAATACCTGGGTTGAATCAGATACAATTTGAAGGATTTTGTGGGTTCATGGATC